AGTAACATAGTTACACTACTCCAATTTTAAAAAACTAAATCAAAATAAATGAAAGCCAAATACTCTTCTTCAAAATCTACATACTATGTGGTACAAGGGATTCCCAGTATCTCGTAGAAAAAGAGTATGTAATGTAGATTTTGAAGAAGAGTATAAATAAGACAAAGGAGTTTTCATAATTTCATTTTTTTGATAATAAATAATCGCCAACAAGAATTTGGTTCTTTTTACGTACTTGATATCGATAAATCTGCGAATCTAGAAATTCATTTCGGCCAATTGAACCTTCTCGAACTGTTTCTTTTTAAGAACCAAAAAGATTTGTGCCAAAATAACAGATGCCAAGAAGAACAAAAGTCCTTGGACACGTAATGGATCTTGAAGTACTATTTCTGCATCTCCCTGACCAAATCCGCCTACATTAGGATTACTCGTTAATGGTTGATCAAATTTGATAGATTCGCCCTCGGAAACAAGAAGTTCTGGTCCGGGAGGGATAATATCAACCACTTGACGTCCCTCCGACGCATCCGTTATGGTTATCTCATACCCCCCTTTTTCTTTTCGTATGATTTTGCTTACTATACCTGCTGCTGTAGCATTATAAACTGTATTGTTACTCTTGTTGCCGTCGGGATAAATCTGACCCCTTCCCCTGTTCCCGCCTACGTATATAGGATATTTTAAGAAGTGAACATCCTTCTTAGTAGCAGGGTCCGGGGAAAGAATAGGGAAGGTTATTTCACTATATTTTTTACCAGGGACAGGGCCTACCACAAGAATATTTTTTTTATTGGGGCGATAGCTCTGAAAAGACAAATTGCCAATCTTTTCTTTCATCTCGGGAGAAATACGATCGGGAGGAGCTAATTCAAACCCCTCCGGTAAAATAAGAACAGCCCCGACGTTCAACCCCCCTTTTTTACCATTAGCAAGAACCTGTTTCAGTTGCATATCATAAGGAATTCGAACAACTGCTTCAAATACAGTATCAGGAAGTACCGCTTGGGGAACCTCAATTTCCACGGGCTTATTAGCTAAATGGCAATTGGCACATACAATACGCCCAGTCGCTTCTCGTGGATTTTCATAACCCTGCTGTGCAAAAATGGGATATGCACTTGAAATGGACGTCCGAGTTAAGATATATATCATGAGCGATACGGAAATAGATCGAGTAATCTGTTTCTTTAGCCAAGAAAAAGCATTTCTAGTTTGCATGGTCCAATCATTGATCGCGAAAATTTCTACAATAAATTGGGTAGGTCGCTAGTATAGTTCCCTAGCCACGATTCTGCTATTTGCTGGAATAATCTAGGATGAATCTTCCCGATGGTTAGAAATAGGAAGAGTAAATATGATTTTCAATACTTTGCTTATGGACACCTACAAAGTACCAAGCATTCTAATTGGATTAGATTAATATCAATGGATCCTTTATCATTCAGTTATTGAATCATAAATCAGTAAAATTGACGGAGACAGACTAGTTAAATAACGGAAAAGCCAATATTTAAAACATGTATCGAAAATTACTGGAAGGGTGCAAACAAGAATAGTTATAGTTTGCTCATTCGCAACAACTCCAACCTCGTTATAGATAGAGCGTATAGCGAATTCCCAACCTGGGGGTGAATGATATCCGAGAAAAAACTCAGTTACTAGAAGAAGACACAAAGCTTTTGATGTGTCACTTAAGTTATATAGGAATTCCTGAGCCCAAGAGTTAAGAATAACAAGTTTTTCCTTACCCAAAATTGAATACCCGCTTAGAATACCAAAACAGATGATATTTGTTGAGAAGTGCAAAATCGTATCCATACGATTCTCATTTTGTATCGTGATTAATTGGATCGTTTCTTTATGGATTCCTATCCCAAACTCTTCGAGATGTGTTTCCGAGTATTCCTTGATCATTTCGTCCAAGAAGAGGAGTTCCTCTAATTCTCTGAATTTTTCTAGAAGACTCTTTTCTTGAATATTATTCAAGACAATTTGGGATTGCCCAGTATTCCACCAATTAGTAACCCAAGATTCCAGACATTTATTAACTGAGAAAGAAATCCACCAGGGCAAAAATACTATAGATGCAAGATAGAAAAGAGGAGTGAATGCTTTCTTTTTTGCCATTTTTTCGTCTGGAAATTATTAATCAACCCATTCATACACTCTATGCGATCGAATATTTCTTACACACATGAGTTTTATACAAGGTATCGAACTTATGAATCTATTTTCTTTGTGATTTTGTGGTTAGTCTTTGAATCTAGAAAGAATACAGAAATAGGCTAAGAATTCACTTCGAATGAAGAAATTGAGAATATTGTTTCCTGATATCTCAATTGGTCAAATTAAAAATAAAGTGTATCCTTTCGATGAATGATCGAAAGAACCACTTTAAGTAATGAATATTATTCAGATTTTGAGACGAAAGAACTCCTTTGCTATCAAAATATCCAATATTTCGATTTGTTATTTGTTATTGAATTGCGTGCGCATAAAGACCATAAAACGCATAAAGACCATAAAAAGAGTTTCGTTTTATGGTTCTTTCATATACGTTTTCTTTAATTGAATGAACGTTCTGATTCTCAATTTATCAAAATACTTCAATTGGTACACGCAAGAAATAGGCTAATTCAGCAGCCTTTTGTTCAATTTCTCGTGGAGTCAAATTCTCATCAGTACGGGTCAAGGGAATGGACCCCTGGCCTCGGATGTCCATATAAAGAACACGACGAGCATAAATACCCTCTTTAACTTCTATTCTAACGGACTGAATATCTTTTATAAGGAATCGGAGGAATATGCGACGATTTTTTCCCGGAAATCCCCAACGAAAAATACAGACTATTCCTTCCTTTCTATCGAATCGATCATAACCACTACCTACATTCCAGGAAATTGTGCACCACAAATAAGAGCTAATAAAGAGACCCGCAATTCCGTAGAAAGACATCACGATTCCTTGTGGAAAAAAAATGATTTGCTGAGGCGGAAAAAAAGATAGCAAATTTCTACCAAGATAACTGGAAGTTCCAACTAATAAGAAGCCTAATGAACCTAAAAAAAGGATCAAGGCCCAGCAGAAATTACTTATTTTTCGAGACCCCGTTATAAGTTCTATCCATATATCGTCTGATCGCCAAGTCATACTTTACTCGATTGCATTTTATTGGAATTGAGATAATACCCCAGAGAAATTTGACTTTACTTTTTTGTTTCCGAAGTAACTCTCATCAACTAGCACTAGTTTGAGGTGAACTAGCACTAGTTTGATGTCAACCTTTAGGAGTAATTCATCAAATTGGTTAAATCTAAAATAATAACATACTCTTTATTTAATACGATCCCACTATACATATCGATATACATATAGATTCACCGACTACATTTCAGCCATCCAGAGATCCTGATCTATTTGAAAATTGCTAGAATTGATATATCCATATATCATGTTTCTGCGGGCATAAGAGTTTTTTCTTTCCTTTATGTTCGGTGGAAATCACATGTTATACTATATTCCAATAAATAGATATCCGTGTTATGATACAAGTCTACGTTTTCCAAAAAAAAATGGATGAGATTGGGTCCCAGCGGATCTAAACAATCTTGTTTTTTTGAACATGAAGAAATAAAGAAGCCATTGCAATTGCCGGAAAGACTAGGCCTACTAACGGCACAAAAATAGATGGAAGGTTCAAATTTGTCATAGAAGGGGTACCTCGATTTACTATTTGTATCTGTTATTATGTTATTATATAAATAAAGATATCTTGTAATAATTATAATTAAATTAAGAATTTGAATTCTAATAAGAATTTGAATTCTAATTAGATAATATTTATTATTAATAGAATTTGAAGAATTTAAAATTCTTAGTATAGATCGAAGTATCGATATATCTAAATCTAACTGAGTACGTATAATAAGAATAAGTGCAAAGAATGTAGAACTGTAGAACTAAATAAATGGACTTATTCATCTCCTCCATGAGAAAGATATGTATGATAATGATAATAAACTTTATTATTTTTCTTCATTTCTTTGTCTTTTGGTCTTGTCTTCTAATTTTCGAAAAATAGATAAAGAGTTTTTTACCGATTATCGAAGGATTGGTTCGAATCCGACCCAACATGGATTTTTAGCTAAAATGGTTTTTCGGGAGATAGAGAAAGATACAAAACTCTATTATCTATATTGAAATTTCAAATTATATACCTAAGACAAGACCAAATTCGTTTTATTTTACTAATTTCAGGAAAGGAAGAACTCACTCTTGGTGATAAAGGTTTCTTGATTCGTAATCAGGAATATAGGTAAAAAAAAGAGTTATCCTCAACTTTCGTTTTGATTCTTTCTACAATTCGATCTTCTATCACCAAAGAAAAGGCCATTATTATCTTATTTACTTTGATTCCGATAAACTAACTACTTTTTGCTACAAACACAAAAAAAATAATTGAACTTAGTGCTCTACTTGATTTTGCTTGACTTTTGATTCAAAGGAAAAAAGGCGTGGAGCTTAAATAACTCACTCAGAACGCTTTTTAAAAGATTACGTGGTACAATTAGGTCGAATAAACCCTTCTGGAATAAGTATTCAGCTGCTTGTGAACCTTCGGGTACTGTTTTATTCAATGTTTGTTCAATTACTCTTTTACCTGCAAATGCAATGTAGGCATTGGGTTCGGCAATAATGATATCCCCCAACATACCAAAACTAGCTGTCACTCCACCAGTTGTCGGAGATGTAAGGATTGATACATAAAATAATTTTTTAGTTAATTGATAATCATATAAAGCAGACGATATTTTAGCCATTTGCATCAAGCTCAAACTTCCTTCCTGCATACGCGCCCCCCCAGAAGCACACACTATAATAAGAGGTAAATTTTGATTGGCAGCGTGTTCAATCAAACGGGTGATTTTCTCTCCGACTACGGATCCCATACTACCCCCCATAAACTGAAAATCCATAACCCCAATTGCTACGGGAA